AGAAAGATTTACCACCCGGAACGAGTCAAAAATTGCGTCTTTGGCGAAATTGGCTAAAGAAAGACGTTGAGAAAGGGCAGATGGATAGAACCTTTCAACGAGATAGTGCTTTTTCAACTCTATCAAAATGGAATCTATTCCAAACATATATGCCATGGTTCTTTACTTCGACAGGGTACAAATATCTAAATTGGATATTTTTAGATGCTTTTTCAGACCTATTGCCGATGCTAAGTAGCAGTCACAAATTTGTATCCATTTTTCATTATATTATGCACAGATCAGCATGGCGAATTCTTAAGCTAAAATGGCGAGCTCTTAAGCTCAAATTGTGGGGATTGTGGACACCGATAAGTGAGATTTCAAGTGATATTTCGTGGAAGTGTTTCCGTAGGCTTCTTCGGGTCGAAGAAATGATTCATCGAAATAATGAGTCACCATTGATATCGACACATCTGAGCTCGCCAAATATTCGGGAGTTCCTCTATTCAAGCCTTTTACTTCTTCTTCTTGCTGGATGTCTCGTTCAGGTACTTCTTTTCTCTGTTTCCCTAGACTCTAGTGAGTTACAGACAGAGTTCGAGAGTATAAAATCTTTGACGATTCCATCATACACGATTGAGGTGTACAAACTTGTGGATGGGTATCCTAAACCTGAACCGAATTCTTTCTGGTTAAAGAATTTCTTTCTAGTTGCTCGGGAACAATTAGAAGATTTTCTAGCGGAAATACTGGGTTTTGCGCTATTTGTTGGTGGTCCCGCTTATGGGGTCAAATTTCTACAGAAGATATTTTTCAATCTCATCGATCTCATAAGTATCATACCAAATCCCATCAATCGAATCACTTTTTCGAGAAATACGAGATATCTAAGTCATACAAGTAAAGAGATCTATTCATGGATAAGAAAAGGGCAAAGGTTTCCGACTCATGATGAAATAGAATCCTGGATCGAGACCTGTGATTGGTTTTTGGATGAAGAGAGAGTTTACTCGTTTCATTTCTCCACCCTAAGGCCAGAAAAAGGGATTGATCAAATTCTATGGAGTCTGACTCATATTGATCGTTTAGTAAAGAGTGACTATGGTTATCAAATGTTTGAACAAGCGGGAGCAATTTACTTACGATACTTAGTTGACATTCATCAAAAGGATCTAATGAATTATGAGTTCAATACATCCTGTTTAGCAGAAAGACGGATATTCCTTGCTCATTATCAGACAATCACTTATTCACAAACCTCGTGTGGGGCTAATCGTTTTCATTTCCCATCTCATGGAAACCCGAAACCTTTTTCGTTCCGCCTAGCGCTATCCCCCTCTAGGGGTATTTTAGTGATAGGTCCTATAGGAACTGGACGATCCTATTTGGTCAAATCCCTAGCGACAAACTCCTATCTTCCTTTCATTACGGTATTTCTGAACAAGCTGGGTTTGAAAATAGTTATTGATGATCTCGATCCTGAGGACTATATGGAAGCGCTTGATGATGTGGATATTGATGGGATTGATAATGATAGCGATCCTGCTAAGGAATATATGGATGCGCTTAGAGATGCGGATGATATTGATGATCGTGACTATTCGAACTTGGACTCGGACCCGAAGCTGAGGGAGGAGTATACGGTGGATGATGAGATACTTAGGTATATCATCGGGTTGGAAATCAACCTAGCTTCTATCAACTTACAATTCGAATTGGCAAGAACAATGTCTCCTTGCATAGTATGGATTCCAAACATTCATGATCTGTATGTGGATGAGTCGGAGTCCCTCGGTTTATTATTGAACTATCTCTCCGGGTATTGTGAAAGACGGTCCACTAGAGATATTCTTGTTATTGCTTCGACTCATATTCCCCAAAAAGTGGATCCCGCTCTAATAGCTCCGAATAAATTAAATACATGCATTAAGATACGAAGGCTTCTTATTCCACAACAACGAAAGCACGTTTTCACCCTTTCGTATACTAGGGGATTTCACTTGGAAAAGAAAATGTTCCATACTAATGGATTCGGGTCCATAGCCATGGGTTACAATGCACGAGATCTTGTAGCAATTACCAATGAGGCCCTATCGATTAGTATTACACAGAAGAAATCAATTATAGACACTAATACAATTAGATTCGCTCTTCATAGACAAACTTGGGAGTTGCGAGCGCACGTAAGACCGGTTCCGGATCATGGGATCCTTTTCTATCAGATAGGAAGGGCTGTTGCACAAAATGTACTTATAAATAATTGCTGCCTTATAGATCCTATATCTATCTATATGAAGAAGCAATCATGTTACGAAGGGGATCCTTATTTGTACAAATGGTTCTTCGAACTTGGAACGAGCATGAAGAAATTAACGATACTTCTTTATCTTTTGAGTTGTTCTGCCGGATCGGTCGCTCAAGATCTTTGGTCTCTACCCGGACCCGATGAAAAAAATTGGATCACTTCTTATAGACTCGTTGAGACGGATTCTGGTCTAGTTGATGGCCTATTAGAAGT